TAATCTTTTTTTAAATATTTATTTATTCAAAATAAATTTTTAAAGTCAGTATAATTTATTTCCTTACCTAGAAAAATTTTTAAAAATTAGTTTACTAAAAAAAATGATGAGATCTTAGCAAGAACAGTTGACAAGTTTTGAATCCTATTGAAAAGGGGTAAAAAAAAGTCCGAAATTCTTGAAAATGTTTCTAACTTTTCAGTTTTTGCATTTCACCTGTTTTGAGGAGAGATCGATTCCCATTCATTTTTTTTTTACAATTTAGAAATTTTCCTCAATAAAAATTTAATATTACTATAATCAATATTGATATATTATATAATAAATATTTAATATATATATATAGTATATAATGAGTGTTAGGTATTTTTACGTATATATTAATATATTAATTAATAATAATTAAATTAATATATAATAATTTATAAGATTAGATTAATTAATTAATGATTTTATAATATAATGAACTATATTAATTAAACAAGTTTTACTCAGAAGATCCATAATAAGAATTATTCAAAATTTATTAGTGTCGGTAAAATATGTATATATTTATAAATATATAATTGATTTATAAATATAATAAATTATATGTTATTTATTTAAAATAAAAAAGAATAATATTAATTAAATTAAAATATAAGAGTTATATTTTAATTTAATTAATTTGTTAATTATAAAAGAAATTTATTATATATATATATATTAATATATAACATATAATATTATTAATTTAATATATATATATAAATTTATATGTATATAAATATTTATTAAAAAAAAAAAAAAACCTATTTATATATATGTATATCTATTAGTATATAATTAAACTTATTGAAATAATTATATATTATGTTTAAAATATATAAATATTTTATTTTATATTTATTAAATAAATTATTATTAATTCTTTATTTTTTAAGAAAAATGTTATTAATTTTTATTTAACTTTATAGAATTTTAATATTAAAATTAATTTTAATTAAAGTTTATTTTTATAAATATAAAGTTTAAAAAAATTTATTTGGGCAGAAGTAATTTTATGTTTAATTTATTAATAATTTTTATTAATATATTAAAGCTTTTTATGACAATTAATTTTTAAAATTAATTTATAAATATTATCAATTAATATTTATTGTCTAATATTTTTTATTATTAGATGTCATAAAATTAAATTATATTTATATTTTAATTATAATATATATTTAATTTGTCGAAATTGATTAAAATCTACTGAACGATAGTATAAATTTTAATGATTTCGATTAGTATAGGGAGGGATATCTTTTTTTTCGAAAAAAATCTTGTTTTTTTTTTATTACTTTAATATAAGTTAATAGTTTATAAAAATTTACTTGTATTTTTAGTAGAATTTTTCTTATAGTTTTTCATTAGAAGAAATATTATTTTTTTTTGTAAAAAAAAAATTAAATAGTTAATATATTATATAATAATTTAATTTATTATAATTTTTGGTAGTTTTTAATTTTTTAACAAAAATTATTTATCAAATTTAATCTAATAGATAAATTACTTTTTTTTGTAAATATTTTTTTTATTTCCATTTATTTTATTGAATGTTTTAAATTAAACTTATTTTATGTTTGCAAAAATAAAGTTTAATTCTAGTTTAAAGATTTATTTAATTTTTTTTTTACATGTAAATTTTTGTAGGATGTTAGTTAAATTTTAAAAATTTAATTAAAATAATTTATTCGCAGTATTTAATTTTAATAATTTAAGAAATTAAGAATTAGAAATAAATTTTAATATTAACAAATTTTGTGCCAGCAGTTGCGGTTATACAAAAGATATAAATGAATTTTATTAGTAAATAATTATATGAATTATTAATAAATTAAAATAGTATTTATTAGGTGAAATTTTAAGTATTAAATTAATTTATAAAAAAGTTTTTATTATTATGAAATTTATATTTAAACTAGGATTAGATACCCTATTATTTTAAATGTAAAAAGTTTTACTTAAGTAGTATTAGTTATGTTCTTGAAATTTAAAGATTTTGGCGGTATTTTAGTCTATTTAGAGGAACCTGTTCTGTAATTGATAATCCACGATTAACTTTACTTATTTTATAAATTTGTATACCGTCGTTATTAGAAAATTTTAGCAGAAAATAAATTTTTAATATTTTAAATTAAAAAATATATCAGATCAAGGTGCAGTATATATCTAAGAAGAAATGGGTTACAATAAATTTATTTATACGGATTAAAGTAAGAATAAACTTTATGAAGGTGGATTTAATAGTAATAAAATTTAATTAAATTTTATGATTTTAGCTCTAAAATATGTACATATCGCCCGTCGCTCTTATTATAAGGTAAGATAAGTCGTAACATAGTAGATGTACTGGAAAGTGTATCTAGAATGAACAAATTAGAGCTTGTTTTAGTAAAGCATTTTATTTACATTAAAAAGTTGTTGTGCAAATCAATATAATTTGAAATTAAAAATTTATTATTATATGTTTATTTTTTTTTTGTTTAATAAAAATAATTTTATTAATTTATTTTTTAAGTATATTTTATAGAAAAAATTTTGTTAATTATAGTTTATTTGTATTGTAAAAGATAATTGAAATAATCTATAAATTATTTAAAAGTAGAATTTAGTTTTTGTACCTTGTGTATCAGGGTTTATTAAATAAATATTAATTATTTTAATTTTCTCGATTTTAAGAGAGCTAATAAAATATTTTTTTTATTGTAAAAAAACTATTTAAAATATTTTATTGGTAATGAAACGTTATTCGTTCTTAAAAATATCTAGTTTATTTAGAAATGAATTTAATTCAAATATTTTAATTTTAATAAGTTAATTTATTAATTTATTAAATTTTAATATTAATAATTAAAGGGATGAGCTTTTAATTAAAAATTTATAAGTTAAGTAATAATTTTAAAAAATGTAAGTTTAGAAATATCTATCAATAATAATTTGTTATAATTAATTTAATATTAAAATATTATTTTATATAACTTTAAATTTTTTATAAATAAATAATTTTTAATGTTCTAAAATTAGATATAATGATAGAATTAGTATATATTTTAAATATTTAAATAATAATATAAAAAAGATTATTTAAAGGAATTCGGCAAAAATTTTACTCGCCTGTTTAACAAAAACATGTCTTTTTGATATATATATAAAGTCTAGTCTGCCCACTGAAATTTTTAAATGGCCGCAGTATTTTGACTGTGCAAAGGTAGCATAATCATTAGTTTTTTAATTAAAAGCTCGTATGAAAGGCTGGACGAAGTAAAATCTGTCTCTATTTAATTTAAATTAGAATTTAATTTTTAAGTCAAAAAGCTTAAATATTAATAAAAGACGAGAAGACCCTATAGAGCTTTATAATTTATTTAATATAATTAATTAAGATTAATTTAGGTTTTATTAATATAATTATTTTATTGGGGTAATAGGAAGATTAAATAAATTCTTTTTTTTTATTTACATTAATGTATGAAATAAATGATCCATTTTTAATGATTATAAGATTAAGTTACCTTAGGGATAACAGCGTAATTTTTTTAGAGAGTTCATATCGATAAAAAAGTTTGCGACCTCGATGTTGGATTAAAGATTAGTTTAGGTGTAGAAGTTTAAATTTTTGGTCTGTTCGACCATTAAATCTTTACATGATCTGAGTTCAGACCGGCGTAAGCCAGGTCGGTTTCTATCTTTATTTAATTAAAATATTTTAGTACGAAAGGACCAAATATTTAATATATTTATATTTATATTTTTGAATATTATTATTATTTTGGCAGATTAGTGCAATGAATTTAGAATTCATATATGTAATTATTTTACAAATAATACTTGTTTTATATAGATTTAATTTTTTCTTTAATTTGTATATTGTTATTAATTATTTGTGTTTTAGTTGGGGTTGCTTTTTTGACTCTTTTAGAACGAAAAGTATTAGGTTATATTCAAATTCGAAAAGGACCTAATAAGGTAGGTTTTATGGGAATTCCCCAACCTTTTTGTGATGCAATTAAGTTATTTTCTAAGGAACAAACTTATCCTTTACTATCTAATTATATTATATATTATTATTCTCCTATTATAAGATTATTCCTTTCTTTATTATTGTGAGTTATTATTCCTTATTTTTTAATTTTATTTTCTTTTAGATTAGGTATATTATTTTTTTTAGCTTGTACTAGTTTAGGGGTCTATACTGTAATAATTGCAGGGTGATCTTCTAATTCAAGTTATTCTTTATTAGGAGGATTACGAGCAGTTGCTCAAACTATTTCTTATGAAGTTAGATTAGCTTTAATTTTAATATCTTTTATAATTTTAATTGAAAGTTTTAGTTTGATAGAATTTATACAATATCAAAAATTTGTTTGAATAATTTTTTTATCTTTACCATTAGGGTTTGTTTGATTTGTATCTAGATTAGCTGAGACTAATCGCACTCCTTTTGATTTTGCTGAGGGGGAGTCTGAGTTAGTTTCAGGGTTTAATGTTGAATATAGAAGAGGGGGGTTTGCTTTAATTTTTTTATCTGAATATTCAAGAATTTTATTTATAAGAATATTATTTTGTGTAATATTTTTAGGAAGAGATTTAATATCTATTTTATTTTTTTTAAAGGTTGTTTTTTTAGCTTTTTCATTTATTTGAGTGCGGGGTACTTTACCCCGATATCGGTATGATAAATTAATATATTTAGCTTGAAAAAGATTTTTACCTTTATCATTAAATTATTTATTTTTGTATATAGGTTTAAAAATATTATATTTTTCTTTATTAATTTAGTGAACTATTTTTAGTAAAAGTTAATAGAAGGTTTAACTTCTTTATTATGTTTTCAAAACATATACTTATATCAAGTTCATTAACTAATTATATAATAAATTATCTCATATTTTTATGATTAAGGGATTGATAAGAAAATAAATAAAATAAAGTACTGTTAAAACTTGTCCTGTGAAAATATATGGGTCTTCAACTGGTCGTATTCCAATTCATGTTAATAAGATTACAATAATAAGAAAAAATCAAAATAAAATTTGATTAATAGGATAGAATTTTAAACTTTGAAAGTTTCTTATTCTATAAAATGGTAAAATTATTAAAATTAAAATTGATATAACTAAGGCGATTACTCCTCCTAATTTATTAGGAATAGAACGAAGAATAGCATAAGCAAATAAAAAATATCATTCTGGTTGAATATGAACAGGGGTAACTAATGGATTTGCTGGTGTAAAATTATCAGGATCTCCTAAATAATAAGGGTTTAATAAAGTAAGAATTGTTAATGTTATTATTAATAAAATAAATCCTATTAAATCCTTAAATGAAAAGTAAGGATGAAAAGGAATTTTATCAATATTTCTATTTAAACCTAATGGGTTATTTGAACCTGTTTGATGTAAGAATAATAAATGAATTATTACTATTGCAGAAACAATAAAAGGTAATAAAAAATGAATAGAATAAAATCGAGTTAAAGTTGCATTATCAACAGCAAATCCTCCTCAAACTCATTGTACTAATATAGTTCCTAAATACGGGATAGCTGATAATAAATTTGTAATTACTGTCGCTCCTCAAAATGATATTTGTCCTCAAGGAAGAACATACCCTATAAAAGCAGTTCCTATTACTAAAAATAAAATAATTACTCCTACTATTCATGTGTGAGTAAATTTATAAGATCCATAATATATTCCTCGGCCAATATGAAGGTAGATACAAATAAAAAAAAATGAAGCTCCGTTAGCATGAAGAGTTCGTAAGAGTCAACCATAATTTACATCACGACAAATGTGGTTAATTCTATCAAAAGCTCTGTCAATATTTGCAGTATAATGTATAGATAAAAATAATCCTGTTGCAATTTGAATTACTAAACATAATCCCAATAATGAACCAAAATTTCATCATAATGAGATATTAGTTGGGGTAGGTAAATCAATTAATGCTCCATTAGCAATTTTAAATAAGGGGTGATTGATTCGTATGGGTTTATTCATTAAAATTTTTGTCGCAATGGACCATAATTAATATCAGTAATTTTTACTACTGCAATTAATGTTAAAAATAAATAATTTACTAATATTAATGTAATTATATTATTGGGGGTGTTATAAATTATATTTAATCTAATTAAATTTTCATTTTTTAATATCAATATATCATTAATTATTTCTATTATGTTAGAATTTTTAAATAAAGGGTTTATATATATATAATCAATAAAAAAAAAAGATATCCCTATGATTGAAATTATAATTATAATAAAAGTAGATATTTTTATTGAAAAATTAAATATTTCATTTGAAGCTAATCTTGTTATATAAATAAATAATACAAGCATTCCCCCAATTATTACTAAGAATAAAATATAAGAAAATCAATAAGAATATGAATATATTCCTGATATTAATGAAATTAATAAGGTTTGAATTAGTAAAATTAAACCTATTGATATAGGATGATTTAAAAATATAAATGTAATTGTTATTGTTAATCTTAATAATAATAATAAATAATAAATACAGAGAATAGTTTATTAAAAATATTAATTTTGGAGATTAATGATAAAAGATTACTTTTTTCTCTGAAGTTTTAAAAGAATATTTCTTATGTTTGATTTACAAGACCAATATTTTTAATTAAATTATTAAAACTTATTATTTATATGTTAAATGTTTTAGTTTTTATTTTTATATTTTTTACAGGTATGATAGTGTTTTCTTCTAAACGAAAACATTTACTTTTAATGTTATTGAGTTTAGAATTTATTATTTTATCTTTATATATATTAATGTTTATTTATTTATCTATATTTAGTTATGAATATTATTTTAGTATATTATTTTTAACTTTTTGTGTATGTGAAAGTGTTTTAGGGTTATCTATTTTAGTTTCTTTAATTCGAACTCATGGAAATGATTTTTTTTTTTCATTAAATATATTATGTTAAAGTTTTTATTTATAATATTATTTATAATCCCTTTATGTTTTAAAAAAAATAGTTTTTGATTAAATCAATCAATATATTTTATTATAAGTTTTATATTTATAATAATAGGAAGATTTAATTATTTATGAATAAATATTAGATATTTTTTTGGGTCTGATTTATTATCTTTTGGCTTAATTTTATTAAGTTTTTGAATTTGTTCTTTAATAATTATAGCAAGAGAATCTATTAATAAAAAGAATTTTTTTATGAATTTTTTTTTATTTATATTATTAATATTATTATTATTTTTATATTGTACATTTAGATCTATAAATTTATTTTTATTTTATTTTTTTTTTGAATGTAGTTTAATTCCTACATTAATTTTAATTATAGGATGAGGGTATCAACCAGAACGATTACAAGCCGGTATTTATTTATTATTTTATACTTTGTTTGCTTCTTTACCAATAATAATTGGAATTTTCTATTATTATAATAATTATATAACATTAGATTTTTTTTTTTTTAATAATTTATATTATTTTAATATATATATATATATTTGTATAATTTTTGCTTTTTTAGTTAAAATGCCTATATATATAGTTCATTTATGATTGCCTAAGGCTCATGTTGAAGCTCCGGTTTCAGGATCAATAATTTTAGCTGGAATTATATTGAAATTAGGGGGTTATGGGTTATTACGTGTATTAAGAATATTTTTATTTATTGGAATATCAATATCTACTTTATTTGTAAGAATTAGTTTAGTTGGAGGGATATTAGTAAGTTTAATTTGTTTACGACAAACAGATCTAAAATTATTAATTGCTTATTCTTCTGTTGCTCATATAGGATTAGTTTTAGGGGGGATTATAACTTTTAATTATTGAGGATTTTGTGGTGCTTATGTAATAATGATTGCCCATGGTTTATGTTCTTCAGGTTTATTTTGTTTAGCAAATATTTCTTATGAGCGAATAAATAGTCGTAGAATATTTATAAATAAGGGGTTAATAAATTTAATGCCTAGTATAACTTTATGGTGATTTTTATTAAGATCTTCTAATATAGCTGCTCCTCCTTCAATAAATTTAATAGGAGAAATTAGATTATTAAATAGATTAATTTCTTGAACTTGAGTATCAATTTTTGTTTTAATATTTTTATCTTTTTTTAGAGCTGTATATACTTTATATTTATATTCATATAGTCAACATGGAAAAATTTACTCAGGTAAATTTGCCTGTTCTTCGGGATATATTCGCGAATATTTATTATTATTTTTACATTGATTTCCTTTAAATTTATTGATTGTTAAAAGAAATTTTTTTATATTATGAATTTAAATTTAAGTAATTTAATTAAAATTTTGATTTGTGATGTCAAATATATAAGTATAAATCTTATCTTAGATCATTCATATTATTTCAATTTGTATTATTAGTTCTGTTAGTTTATTTATAATTAGAATAAGATTATTTTGTTTAAGTTTAAAATTTTTATTATTGGATTTTACAATTTTTATTGAATGGGAATTATTAAGTTTAAATTCTAGTTCAATTGTTATAAGAGTATTATTTGATTGAATATCTCTAATATTTATGAGTTTTGTTTTATTTATTTCTTCAATAGTAATTTTTTATAGAGATCAATATATAGAGGGGGATTTAAATATTAATCGATTTATTATATTGGTTTTAATATTTGTATTTTCTATAATATTATTGATTATTAGTCCTAATTTAATTTCAATTTTATTAGGATGAGATGGTTTAGGGTTAGTTTCATATTGTTTAGTAATTTATTATCAGAATGTAAAATCTTATAACGCTGGGATATTGACTGCATTAATAAATCGAATTGGGGATGTTATGTTATTAATTGCTATTTCTTGAATATTAAATTATGGAAGATGAAATTATATTTTTTACATAGATTATATAAAAAATGATTTATATATACAAATTATTGGGTTATTAGTAATAGTAGCAGCAATAACTAAAAGTGCTCAAATTCCTTTTTCTTCATGATTGCCTGCTGCTATGGCAGCCCCTACTCCAGTTTCTGCTTTAGTTCATTCTTCTACTTTAGTTACAGCTGGGATTTATTTATTAATTCGATTTAATGTAATTTTAAATGAAAATTTATGTTTGTTTTTATTATTAATTGCTACTTTAACTATATTTATAGCAGGATTAGGGGCTAATTTTGAATTTGATTTAAAAAAAATTATTGCCTTATCAACTTTAAGTCAATTAGGTCTAATAATAAGAATTTTGTCTATAGGAAATTATAAATTAGCTTTTTTTCATTTATTAACTCATGCTTTATTTAAAGCTTTATTATTTATATGTGCTGGGGCTATTATTCATAATTTAAAAGATATACAAGATATTCGTTTTATAGGAAATTTAATAGTTCAAATACCTCTTACTTGTATTTGTATAAATGTATCTAATTTAGCTTTATGTGGAATACCTTTTTTAGCTGGATTTTATTCTAAGGATTTAATTTTAGAAATTGTTTGTATAGATTTTGTAAACATATTTATTTTTTTTCTATTTTTTATTTCTACAGGATTAACTGTTTGTTATTCTTTTCGTTTATGTTATTATTCTATTACTGGTGATTTTAATTTTTATTCTTTTCATTCATTAAATGATGAAGGTTGAATTATATTAAAAAGTATATTAATTATATTAATTTCTGTAATTTTTATGGGAAGAATATTAAGATGATTTATTTTCCCGACTCCTATTATAATTTGTTTACCTATTGAGTTAAAAACATTAGCTTTAACTGTTAGTGTAATTGGGGCTTGATTAGGATATGAGTTATCTAAATTTTCTATTAGATGATTAAGTAATTCTTTGAAATTTTATCAATATAGATATTTTTTTGGTTTTATATGATTTATACCAAATATTTCAACTTTTTCAATAAATTATGTACCTTTAGTAATAAGTTATAATTTATATAAAAGTTTTGATCAAGGTTGAAATGAATATTTTGGAGGACAAGGAATGTATCAAAATATAAAAAGAAATTCAATTTTTTTTCAATTTTTACAAAATAATAATATAAAAATTTATTTAATTTTAATTATTTTATGATTGGTAATATTATTAATTTTTATATTTATTTACTTAAATAGCTTATTTTAGAGCATAATATTGAAGATATTAAGGAAATTATTAAAATTTTTAAGTATTTATAAAAATAAAATATTTTATTTTTACAGTGAAAATGTAATGTTTTAAATTAAACTATATAAATTAGAAATATAAACGGAATTTAACCGCTAAAGAAAAAAGTTAGCAGCTTTTTCTTGATCATCATATTTCTTTAATTGGAATAAAAATTCAATTATATCATTAACAGTGATATGCCTCTATTTGGCTTCAATTAATATAAATAAGGGTATTAAGTATACCAAATTTTTAGGTCGAAACTAAATGTAATATTTTACTTCTTATTTTAAGATAAGTTGGTATTCCAACACTTTTTGAATGCAAATCAAATGTTATTTTTAACTATAATCCTAATTTGCTCAATTTAAAGCTCCTTGATTTCATTCGTGATATAAACCGATTAGTAAAATAAATAAAAAAAAGAATCTTACTATTAATCAAGATGTTAAGTTAGAAATTTTTATAATTATAATTATAGGTATTAATAAAGCAATTTCTACATCAAAAATTAAAAAAATTACTGCAATTAAAAAGAATTGTAAACTAAAAGGTAATCGAGCAGAATTTTTTGGGTCAAATCCACATTCAAAAGGAGAATTTTTTTCTCGGTCTATAAAAGTTTTTTTTGATAAAATATTAGCTAAAAATATTACTACTATTGAAATTATTATAATAATACTTCTTATAAGAAAAATAATAAAAATTATTTATACTAAAAATAGTTAGACCATTTGATTGGAAGTCAAATATACTTTTTATACTATATAAATTAATTAACTACCTCATCAGTAAATTGAAATATATAAAAATAATCATACTACATCAACAAAATGTCAGTATCATGCTGCGGCTTCAAATCCAAAATGATGGATTGAAGAAAAATGATTAAAATAATGACGAATTAAACATACAAGTAAAAAAGTAGTTCCAATAATTACATGTAAACCGTGGAATCCTGTTGCAACAAAGAAAGTTGATCCATAAACTGAGTCAGCAATTGTAAAAGGAGATTCAACATATTCAAATGCTTGTAAAATTGTAAAATAAATTCCTAACAATACTGTAAATAATAATCCTTGTAAAGATTGATTATAATTATTTTCTATTAAACTATGGTGGGCTCATGTAACTGTAATTCCTGAAGTTAATAAAATTAATGTATTTAATAATGGAATTTGAAGAGGATTAAAAGTTTCAATTCCAGCAGGAGGTCATATATTTCCAAGTTCAATTGCTGGTGATAAACTTCTATGGAAAAATCCTCAAAAAAAAGATAGAAAAAAGAATACTTCTGAAGTAATAAATAAAATTATTCCTCATCGTAATCCTATTGTAACAACATAAGTATGAAGACCCTGAAAAGTTCCTTCTCGAGTGATATCTCGTCATCATTGAATTATTGTTAAAATAGTTACTAATAAACCAATTATTAAGAGATTTATATTATATTGATGAAATCATTTTACTAATCCTCTTACTGTTATTATTGCTCCTAATGCTCCTGTTAAAGGTCATGGACTATAATCTACTAAATGATAAGGATGGTTTGAATGTGTTGACATTAATTGATTAAATTACTTCTCTTGAATAAAGTGTTCTTAAAATTGCGAATACATATGATTGAATAATTGAAACTGCAAATTCTAAAGTTAATAATAAAATTTGTACAATAATTAATAATGATACTAATGAAGAATTTATTATAGGACCAGTGTTTCCCAATAAAGTTAATAATAAATGTCCGGCAATTATATTTGCTGCTAATCGAACTGCTAAAGTTCCTGGTCGAATAACATTACTAATTGATTCAATACATACTATAAAAGGTATTAAAACTGGGGGAGTTCCTTGGGGAACTAAATGAGCAAATATATGTTGAGTATTATTAATTCATCCAAATAATATAAAACCTAATCATAAAGGTAAAGCTAAAGATAGTGTTATTGATATATGACTTGAACTTGTATAAATATAAGGGAATAATCCCATGAAATTATTAAATAAAATAAATGAAAATAAAGAAATAAAAATAAATGTTCTTCCTTTATGATTATATGGTCCTAATAATGTTTTAAATTCTTTATGTAAAGTTAATAAAATATTAATTCAAATAATGCTGAATCGTGAGGGAATAAATCAATAAGTTATTGGAATTAATAATAAACCTATAATTGTACTTATTCAGTTTAATGATAAATTTAAAATATTTGTTGAGGGATCAAAGGATGAAAATAAGTTTGTTATCATTTTCAGGTTAAAAATTTTTTAGTAAAGTTATTATTTAAATTTCTTTTAATATTTTTAATTAAAAATATATAGTAATTTAAAAAATTAAATAAAAAAAAAATAAATGTAAATATTAAATATAAAAATAATCAATTTATTGGGGCTATTTGTGGGATTAAAGAATATTAATTATTTAATAATTTTAGTTTGACATTCTAATGTTATATTTTTAACTAATTCTTTTACTTTAAAATAATTTTATTTTATAAAATTTTAATATATTTAGTTAAAGTTTAATTTAAAATATATTAATTTATTATAGAATTAGTATATATTAGCTCTTTTCATCAGAAGTAGTTGCTAATTTACTATGAAATGGTTTAAGAGACCAGTACTTGCTTTCAGTCATCTAATGAGTTTTCACTTATTTTAGTGATTCATTTCACAAACGTGTTAGTTGGAACACTTTCAATAACAATAGGCATAAATCTATGATTAGCTCCACAAATTTCTGAACATTGTCCGTAAAATAGCCCTGATCGGTTTATAAAAAAATTAGATTGATTTAATCGTCCGGGGGTGGCATCAATTTTTACTCCTAAAGCAGGAATAGTTCATGAATGAATAACATCTGTTGCTGTCACTAAAACTCGAATTTGGGTGTTGAAAGGTAATACAATTCGATTATCCACATCTAATAATCGAAATCCATTAATTTCTAATTCATTTGTTGGAATTATATATGAATCAAATTCAAGTTTTTTAAAATCAGAATATTCATAACTTCAATATCATTGATGACCAAGAGATTTTAATGTAATTGAAGGGTTTCTAACTTCATCTAATAAATATAATAATCGTAAAGAAGGTAAGGCAATAAAAACTAAAGTAATAGCTGGTAAGACTGTTCAAATTACTTCAATTGTTTGACCTTCTAGTAAATTACGATTAATATATTTATTAAAAAATAAAGCTACTATTAAATATCCAACTAGTATAGTAATTATTGTTAAAATTATTATAGTATGATCATGAAAAAATGTAAGTTGTTCTATAAGAGGGGAAGCACTATCTTGTAAACTTAGGTTAGACCATGTTGCCATTTTCTAATAAAAGTGAAGAACTTTATATATGAAGCTTAAATTCATTGCACTAATCTGCCATATTAGAAATTAGATAGTATCGGTAGTTCAGAATATCTATGTTCAGCTGGAGGATAATTTTGGAATCATTCAATAGAAGTTGATATTTGATTTGAGAAAATTACTAAACGTTGAGAGACAAAACTTTCTCAAATAATATAAATTAATAAAAGTACTCCAATAAAAGAAATTGTAGAGCCAATTGAAGAAACAATATTTCATGATGTATATGCATCAGGATAGTCTGAGTATCGTCGTGGTATTCCATTTAATCCTAAGAAATGTTGAGGGAAAAATGTTAAATTTACTCCAATAAATATAATAATAAATTGAATTTTTAATAAGTTATCATTTATTCTTAATCCTGTAAATAAAGGAAATCATTGAATAAATCCTGCTATAATTGCAAACACAGCTCCTATAGATAATACATAATGAAAATGAGCAACAACATAATATGTATCATGAAGAATAATATCAATAGATGAATTAGCTAATACTACTCCTGTTAGACCCCCTACTGTGAATAAAAATACAAATCCTAAAGCTCATAGTAATGCAGGACTATAAGATATTTGGGCTCCATGAAGTGTTGCCAACCAAGAAAAAATTTTAATCCCAGTTGGAACAGCAATAATCATTGTAGCTGAAGTAAAATAAGCTCGAGTATCAACATCTATTCCAACTGTAAATATATGATGAGCTCAGACTACAAATCCTAATAATCCAATAGCTAATATAGCATAAATTATTCCTAATGAACCAAAGGTTTCCTTTTTTCCTCTTTCTTGGCTAATAATATGAGAAATTATTCCAAATCCTGGTAAAATTAAAATATAAACTTCAGGGTGTCCGAAAAACCAGAATAAATGTTGGTATAAAATTGGGTCTCCTCCTCCCGCAGGGTCAAAAAATGAAGTATTTAAATTTCGATCTGTTAATAATATTGTAATAGCTCCAGCTAATACAGGTAATGATAAAAGTAGTAATAAAGCAGTAATTCCTACTGATCACACAAATAAAGGCATTCGATCAAAAGTTATTCCAATTGATCGTATATTGATAATTGTTGTAATAAAATTTACAGCTCCTAAAATTGAGGAAACTCCAGCTAAATGAAGACTAAAAATAGCTAAATCAACTGAAGCTCCTGCATGGGCAATACCAGATGAGAGGGGTGGGTAAACTGTTCATCCGGTACCAGCTCCTCTTTCTACTATTCTTCTCATTAAGAGAAGTGTTAGGGAAGGAGGAAGTAATCAGAAACTTATATTATTTATTCGAGGAAAGGCTATATCAGGAGCTCCTAATATTAAAGGAACTAATCAATTTCCAAATCCTCCAATTATAATAGGCATTACTATAAAAAAAATTATAATAAATGCATGAGCAGTTACAATAACATTATAAATTTGATCATCACCAATTAATGCTCCAGGATTTCCTAATTCAGCTCGAATTAGTATACTTAATGAAGTCCCTACTATTCCTGATCATGCTCCGAAAATAAAATATAATGTACCAATATCCTTATGGTTTGTTGAAAATAATCATTGTCGCGGTAAAATGGCTGAGTTATTAGGTAATAAACTGTAAATTTATTTAGGAAATTTTAATTTCTTTTACCATTTAAAGTTTTATAGTTTAAAATCAAACATTAAATTGCAAATTTAAAGATAAAATATAATTTTTAAAACTTATATCTATTCATGAAGTTTAACTTTAGCCTAAGGCTTAAAGCAGTAATCTTTATTTACAGCTTTGAAGGCTATTAGTTTTGGGGTTTAACTTAAATCCTTTTTAATAAAAATTGAAAAGGATTGTACATAAAATTAAACCATTGATTGAAATAAATGATAAGATTGTTATAATTATATTTGTTTTTATATTTAAATTTATCAGAATATTATAGTTAAGTTCATTATGAGATAAAATTAAGCTTGTGTATGCGATTCGCAAATAAAAAAATAAAGTAATTAAAGTTATTATAATCATAAAAAATAATAAATATATATAATTATTACTTAAATATTGAATTAATATTCATTTTGGCAAAAATCCCAAAAAAGGAGGTAATCCCCCTAGGGAAAGTAAATTTAACAATAAAGTAAATTTAATAATCGGATTTTTATTTATAAAAGAATATATTTGTTTTAAATGAAAAATTTTAAAATAATTTATTATATAAATTAATGTTACTGAGATGAATGAGTATATAGAAAAATATAAAATTCAAATTATTTCTCTATTTAAAAATGATCTCACTATTCATCCTAAATGATTAATTGAAGAATAAGCTATAATTTTACGTAATCTAGTTTGATTTAATCCTCCGATTCTTCCGATTAAAGTTGATATAATAATAATAAAGATGATATAATTAGAATATTTAATTGTATATGATAATAATATTATTGGTGCAATTTTTTGTCATGTTATTAAAACTAGACTATTCATTCAATTTATTCCTTCAATAATTTCAGGAAATCAAAAATGGAAGGGGGCAGCTCCCATCTTTAATAAAAGAGATGAATTAATTATTATTATTATAAACACATTAATATTTAAAATATCACTAATTAAATTATTTGTTATTATAATTATTAAAATCGAAAATAAGAAAATTGTTGATGCTAATCTTTGCACTAGAAAGTATTTAATTGAAGATTCAGTTGAATAAGAATTATTTTTAGATTTTAATAATGGAATAAAGGATAATAGGTTAATTTCTAAACCTATTCAAGTTCCTAATCATGTATAAGATGAAATTGAGATTATTGTTCCTATAAATAACGTTAATATGAAAATTAATTTATAAGTATTGATTATTAAAAAAAAAAGGATTAAAACCTTTATGTTTAGGGTATGAACCTAATAGCTTTATTAGCTTATCTTTTTGATAAGGGTACATTTTAGTATATGATGTATAAAAGTTTTTGATATTTTTGGAAATAGTTTAATTCTATTAAATGTAATTATAATGAAGGTAAAAATTTACATAATTTATTCTATCAAAATAATCCTTTCAGGTCAGGCACTTCATT